GAAATGTGGAGGAAAGTAGGGGAAATGGCCGATACTACTGGAAGGATTCCTCTTTGGCTGATAGGTACTGTAACTGGTATTCTTGTGATCGGTTTAATAGGTGTTTTCTTTTACGGTTCATATTCTGGGTTGGGTTCATCTCTCTAGTAATCGGATGAGCTGGGTTGTAGACATGAAAAAGTAAGAACTTAGCGGGTCCTTACCCTCCTTTGTCTGATTAGAGCGGAAAGGGCCCGCGGAGTTCTTACTCTTATAATGAGACTTTGATCTATTCCATAACCTACAAATTGGTTAGTTATCCAGTCAGCATAATCAAAATATTATATTTGTTTTGTAGAAATGACAAAAAGGATCCTTTGCTCTGATGTTTCAAACCACTCTATTCTTTTGTTTCTTAATGATGTTTGTGAACAATTGAATCTAGTGGTTGATTCATAGTCCCTGCCCTTCCCCCAAAATATTAACTGGAAGCAAGAAGAAAGAACGAATCAATCAATTTTATCTATAATCCAATATAATAATTATATTGATTTCTAGGGATGAGACATCCTGCAAATCATTTCTAGACTAAACTAATAGAACCTTAATCAAAACTACTCTAAAAATAAAATAAAAACTCTGATCATATATCTGATCATATAATAAATAAAGATTTGGATATTCGTAAAAATCAAATCTGCCTTTCAACCGGAACAGTCTTTTTTGTTTGAATAATTTCTCTAAGTTAGAAGTTTAACTTATATTGAATAAGTGAAGATTATTGAATAAGTGAAGATATTGAATAAGTGAATAAATTCTATTTGCTCAATAACTTATTCACCCATAATCCTTTTTTTCCTTTGTTTGTCCACTACTTCTTATGAATCTAAACAAAGGAGTTCCGATAGACCCGGAAAAGAAGGAAAGGAATAGTAATCTTTGATGAACAGGAAAAAAATAATTATTATTTTGATACAAGACGACACAAGAAAAAGGAATTTTCACCCGTTTTCTTGTGTCGTCTTGCGTCGAATAGAAGATTAGGAAGACTAGTAATCCTTCCTAAAAGTATTTGTTCCTTTCATTTTTATCATCCTTGCCTTGTATTCTCTTCTTTTGTATTTGTTTGTATGCCTATTGTTTATTACTAGGAATACAAGTAATGAATTCCAGGCGTCCTGCAAAACAAAAAGAGTATAAACAAAGCAAGCAAAAGGATTTACAGAATTTTTTGATCATACATAATTGTATCGATGGACAAAAAATCGGCACTTTTTACCAAATGTTAAGGAATCTCTGGACCTAAAAATTCATTTCGTACAATTGAACTTTTTCAAACTGTTTCTTTTTAAGAACCAAAAAAACTTGTGCCAAAATAACAGATGCGAAGAAGAACAAAAGGCCTTGGACGCGTAATGGATCTTGAAGCACTATTTCTGCATCTCCCTGACCAAACCCTCCTACATTGGGATTGCTTGTTAATGGTTGATCAAGCTTAATGGATTCACCCTCTGAAACAAGAAGTTCTGGTCCTGGAGGTATAATATCAACCACTTGACGTCCATCCGATGCATCAACTATGGTTATTTCATATCCTCCCTTTTCTTTACGTACTATTTTGCTTACTATACCTGCTGATGTAGCATTATAGACTGTATTGTTACTCTTGCTACCATCAGGATAAATCTGACCCCTTCCTCTGTTCCCACCCACATATATGGGATATTTTAAGAAGTGAACGTCTTTCTTTGTAGCAGGGTCGGGGGAAAGAATGGGAAAGACGATTTCACTATATTTCTGACCCGGAACAGGACCTATCACAAGAATATTTTTTTTATTGGGACGATAACTCTGAAAAGACAGATTTCCTATCTTTTCTTTCAACTCAGGAGAAATACGATCGGGGGGGGCTAATTCGAATCCCTCGGGTAAAATAAGAACAGCACCCACATTCAAACCCCCTTTTTTACCATTAGCAAGAACTTGTTTCAGTTGCATATCATAAGGAATTTGAACAACTGCTTCAAATACAGTATCAGGAAGCACAGCTTGCGGAACTTCAATATCCACGGGCTTATTAGCTAAATGGCAATTAGCACATACAATTCGTCCAGTTGCTTCTCGTGGGTTTTCATAACCCTGCTGCGCAAAAATGGGATATGCATTTGAAATGGATGCTCGAGTTATTACATATATCATGATCGATACAGAAATGGATCGAGTCATCTGTTCCTTTACCCAAGAAAAAGTATTTCTATTTTGCATGTCCAATCATGGATCTCGGAATTTCTACAATAAATTAGATAGGGAACTAGTAAAGTTCCCTATGCACGAGTCTGTCATTGTACTGGAATAGTTGTACTGTAATATAGGACGAATACCTTGAACTGGTAGAAATAAAATATAAAGAATTAAGTAAGATTCAAAATGGTTTCTTTATAAAGGAAGAAAGATTCTGATTTATTTGATTGATATCAGGAGATCAAATGAGTTCTTCATTCATTCATTGAATGATAAATGACTACAAGCGAAGGAGATACACGATTTAAATAATGGAAAATCCAATATTTCACAATTGTATCTAGAATAACTGGAAAGGTGGAAACAAGACCAGATATAATTTGATCGTTATGAGCCAATCCAAAATCGTTGTAGAACGAACCAATTATTAGTTCCCAACCATGAGTCGAGTGAAATCCAATCCATAAATCAGTAACTAAAAGAATCGAAAAAGCTTTTATTGTGTCACTTAAGTTATAGAGGAATTCCTGAACCCAAGAATTAAGAATGACAAGTTCCTCATTACCCAAAATAAAATAACCACTTAGAATAGCGAAAGAGATTATATTTGTCGAGAAATGCAAAATGATATGGAGATGATATTCATTGTGTGTTTTGACCAATTGTATCGTTTCCTTGTGTATTCCTATACGAAGTTTTTGTATATGTGTCTCCGGGTACTCCTTTATCATTTCGTCCAACAGAAAGAGTTCTTCTAATTCTATGAATCTTTCTAGAACGTTTTTCTCTTGAATGATATTCAAGAGAGTTTTGGATTGCCCGGTATTCCACCAATTTGTAACCCAAAGTTCCAGACATTTATTAAATGGGAGAGAGACCCACCAGGGCAAAAATACTATAGATACAAGATATGGGAAAGAAGACAATGCTTTCTTTTTTTTCATTTTTTATCTGTGAATTGAATCGTTAATGAACCTGCTTCATTCGTTGACTCTATATGATATTTCTCTGAAGCACGAGTTCTATAACAAGGTATTGAACCTATGGGTCTATTCATTCCAATTTTTGTGTCAAAATTGAGTTTAGTTCTTGGATCTAGAAGGAATATAGAAATGGGATAAGGGTTCGCCCTTTTCGGATAAAAATGCAAAATCAATATTATTCCTAGATATCTCAATTGGGCAAATTCGAATGGGCAAATTCGAAGCAATTTCATCTTCATTTGTTCCTTTCTATGAATACTCGAAAACCCACTTAAAATAACGAATCGGATTTAGAAACGAAAACCCCCCTCAGTTAATTATTTCGAAATGTTTCACCGCCTAGCCACAACCAAGGAAAAAAGGTATCATCAAAATTTTGGGCCTAAAAAGATGAGATGAATTCCGTATTACGAAATAAATCTTCGGGATATATTTGATGAATCCTTACTTATTATATTAGCCTTAGATTAGCCTTTTTTCTAGTAGAAATTTTATAGTAGAAAAGAATTGAGTTGGGATCCATACGCATATGAAATACTTTTGGTATACAAATGGTATACAAAAATTTCTTCTTTTCTTAATTTTTTTCTTTATTATAGTATAGTTTATTATAGTTATTCCATATACGCCCTCCTGCTTTTTTGGTTTATTCTATGGGAGTCGCCACGACAAAGGAAGGAGGAAATAGAATAATCTAACATGTTTTGTTCAAATGAACATTCCAAAAAGACTTCAATTGTATTAAAAAAGGAATTAGCAAGTTCCTTCCCCCATGCCGAGAAAACATTTATTCTTTATTGTGTTCAATTCATTTCAAAATACTTCAATTGGTACGCCCAAGAAATAGGCCAATTCGGCAGCTTTTTGTTCAATTTCTCGTGGAGTAAAATTCTCATCAGTACGAGTCAAGGGAATGGCCCCTTGACCTCTGATTTCCATATAAAGGACACGACGAGGATAAAGACCCTCTTTAACCTCAATTCTGATTGATTGGATATCTCTCATAAGGAAGCGAAGGAAGATGCGACGATTTATTCCAGGAAATCCCCAACGAAAAATGCACACAATTCCTTCTTTTCTATCGAATTGGTCATAACCACTACCTACATTCCACAAAATTGTGCACCACAAATAGGAGCTAACGAACAGACCTGCGATCCCATAAAAAGACATCACGATTCCTTGTGGAAAAAAAATAATTTGCTGAGATGGAAATATGGATATCAGATTCCTACCAAGATAACTGGAAGTTCCAACCGCTAAGAATCCTAGTGAACCTAAAAAAAGGATACAGGCCCAGCAAAAATTACTTGTTTTTCGAGACCCCCTTATAAGTTCTATCCATATATGTTCTGATCGCCAATTCATACTATACTAGATCCAGTTGCATTCGATTGGAATTGAGAGAATAACCCAAATTTGACTTTACCTTTCTTGATCCCGAAGTAACTTTCATCAACTAGCACTATTCTGATGTGGAGTAATTGGTTAGATACATTGACTTTCTATTAAAAATATTTACTGATCCATTTTTAACCAGCTATATATATATATATATATATATATATATATATGCATTTATGCAGATAGCATGTATCCGCATACATAACAGTTCTTTCATTTGTGTGTGGAAAGAGCCACATATCGTACCATATTGCACTAAAAAAATATCTGTATTATGATACAGTGTTGAAATAAATTGATAGGATTTGGTCCCATTGGATCTAGACAATCTTATTTTTTTGGACATGAAGAGATAAAGAAGCCATTGCAATTGCCGGAAATACTAGGCCCACTAAAGGCACAAAAATAGAGGGTAAGTTGAGATCTGTCATAGAATGGGTGCCTCGATTTAATATTTGTATCTATATATTTGTATCTATTAGAAAGATATCTTATGATATGATAAGTATATCTATTATAAGTAATATTAGGTAATATTGACTATTGTATTTTATATAATATTATACTACTAAGTATATATAAACAATTAAGTATATATAAATATATAATTTCTAAATAATATATTTATATTAAAATAGAAATTTTAAATATAAAAATAATATTAAAATATTAAATTTAAAGAAAAAAAAGGATAGATAATAAGTGCAAAAATGTAGAACTAAATTAAGTGTACCTATTCATCTTTCTACACGAATATAAATAGGGTAATCTTCTTTTACAAATTTTATTATTCTTCTTCTCCCATCCTTATGTTCTTTCTATCTTTCTTTCTAATCTAATAAGGAGTTTTCTTATGAAAATGAAGTTCATTATGAATTCGCGACTCTAAATAATAGGATCCAACAAACAGGGATTCATAGTAAAAATGCGATAGATGTAGAAATTATTTTATTTCATTTCCATATTTGATATTTCTTTTTATTTTGATATTTTTTTTTTTTCATTATTGTCTATCTTAATTAATGCGTAAGATAGCCAGATAAAATTCTTTTTTTTTCCCAAAATTAGAATTCCTCGGAAAGAGAAATTCACTTTTTTATTTTATCCTGTTGATAGAGGTTCATAATACCTAATCATGAATAGGGGTAAGATAAAAAATGGATCTGGATCCGGAAGAAAAAAAATTATCCGAAACTTCTGACTCTTACTAGAAAGTGTAACTTATATCACCAAAGAACATTTTTCTTAGTTTTTTTTATTATGATGAACTAAATACTTGTTCGCTACAAACAAAATAACTGAATCTAGTGCTATACTTTAATTTTTTGAATTTTGATTCAAGGGAAAGAAACCATGGAGCTGAAATAACTCACTTAGAACACCTTTTAAAGGATTACGTGGTACGATTGGGTCAAATAAGCCTTTATGGAATAAATACTCAGCCGCTTGTGAACCATCGGGTACTGTCTTATTCAATGTTTGTTCAATTACTCTTTTACCCGCAAATGCAATGTACGCATTAGGTTCAGCAATAATGATATCTCCCAACATACCAAAACTGGCTGTTACTCCACCGGTTGTAGGAGATGTAAGGACTGGTACATAGAATAACTTTTTAGTGGATTGGTAATCATATGAAGCAGAAGATATTTTAGCCATTTGCATCAAGCTCAAACTTCCTTCTTGCATGCGTGCTCCTCCAGAAGCACACACAATAATGACAGGTAGAGATCGATTAGTAGCATACTCAATCAAACGAGTGATTTTCTCACCTACTACAGATCCCATACTACCTCCCATGAACTGAAAATCCATAACCCCAATTGCTGCGGGAATACCGTTTAGTCGACCTATGCCTGTTTGAACAGCTTCAGTTAAACCTGTCTTTCTTTGATAAGAATCGATACGATCTTTATAAGGTTCCTCTTCTGAATGAAATTGAATGGGGTCCATAGAAACCATATCTTCATCCATAGGATCCCAAGTGCCCGAATCAATCGAAAGTTCGATTCTATCTGAACTACTCATTTTCAAATGATATCCACACTGTTCACAAATATTCATTTTTGACCTAAGAAGTTTTTTATAATTTAATACATAACAATTTTCGCATTGAACCCATAAATGTCTGTATTTTTTATTTATATCGAAATCATTAGATCTTCCTCTTATATTGAAATCACTGCCATTATTACGAGTTCTTATACTAAAACTTCCACTTTCACTACCACTTACATTTTCAGTACAAATGAAACTATAAATGTAACTGTCACTGTAATTGTCAGTACCACCTGAAATGGAACTATTAATACTGACTTCAAAACGAAGATAACTATTAATGCAACTATTAATGTGATTAGTCCAACTAGATTGAGTATCATACATGTAATGATAATAGTAGTGATTGTTTCTCTTAGACCCCCTATTCAAAAAACTAGAAAAAAAACCTTCTAATTCACTCAGAAAAGAACTATAATTGTCAATCTCAAAACTATGATTTTCAATATCAAAATATACGGAATAACTGTCACCATTACTATCCCTAACTAAAAAAGTGTCATCAGAGATCAAACTCCAAATATCCCTGATACCAAATAAATAATCAACATTACTGAAACTATAACTAACACTATCACTCCAATTTTTCTCCGTATCATTTAGAAGGGGTTCATCACTTCCACTGGTATGGCCAATAGCATCAAGACTTTCCATTGATTTACTTAAACCATACCTATGTTCTAACTTTAACTTCTCGTTAGACAACATCGAATTGAACCACCATTTTTCCATAGAATCTTCCTGCCCCCTATTTGATGAAAATACAATAGATGAATAGTCATTCGATGAATAATTATTTTACTATTTTATTTCCTATCAGAATTAAGCATATGAG